TATATATCAAATTGAATTTTCTTATATCATTATGGAAACGCAATTTTCGATTCAAATTCAAGAATCGTTCATGAATTTACAATCAATAGTTAATGGTTCAAATTTGTACTGAATCTTTATTTTTCTTTTATGACTGAAAACCATATTTGTTTTCTTTTTCAATAGAAAAGGGAAAGAAAGTTTTTAGATATTCGCGATTTTAAGATACAATCAATCGAAGGGATTGATCCAATCCAAACAAAAAAGGAAGGGTTTCTTTTAGGAAAGGGATTAAAGAAAACGGGATTCAAAATAAAGTACAATAAAAAAAGAAGCAAAAGGGGAAATTTTGTCATATATTTTATATCGTTTTGGCGGCATGGCCGAGCGGTAAGGCGGGGGACTGCAAATCCTTTTTCCCCAGTTCAAATCCGGGTGTCGCCTAATCAACAAAAGAATCGAAATACTTTATTTTGTTTTGCTGATATAACTTGCCAAATTTTTTTCCAGCAGAAGCAAGTAGAGGAAAAGGACTCTGGATACTTGCTTGATTCTAAGTATCTGGGGGTTCTACTCTATAAAATGCTGTAAATACTTTCGCTAGGGTTTAGGAAAAGATTATAGTCGTCAAAAAGAACTGGTAAAGTTTGATATGATAGCGCCCTTCCACTACTAATGTAGTGTCTACTGACTGGGTCTTGAATTAGATTGGATAGCCGGACGGAGAATCTAATGAAATTTTGAGTTGCGGAAAGAGCAGAAGATACTTTGTATACATACTCATGAAAGTCTCTGAGTACTCTGACATTCATTCAATAGTAATTCGGTTGAATGGCTAATTGGCTTTTACTTTAACTTAAATTTATATTTATATAAACTTTTAGTTTATATACTTTTACTTATTTATATATTAAATATTAATATATTAAAGTTTTAACTTAACTAAAGTACAAAAAGAAATTTGAACTTTTCGATAATCTCGAGTCAAGAACGTAATAGGACGTCTTCGATTGGTTCATAGCGACAATCGAAGATGGTAAGATTGAGATCAAATAAAAGGGAAAAATCGAAAAGAAATAAAATAGGAGTATGCGATAGATAATGATCTAGCTTGATTCTATATTTTTATACTTTTGAATTAATGAAATGAAGGGCGACAAAAGAAAGAATAGGTCTTATTATTCTGACATATTATTAACATTCCTTTGATACTTTTGAGACTTCAAGGGCTGTCTCTGCCTATTTTGCTTGTACTTAATGTTTTCCGATTATACTAGAGATCTTTTAGTATAATCATTAGAACTTGGTCTAATTGGATTTATTGGATTTTTTCATCAATGGTGTTGGATCAGAACCCCCTTTTGACTCTGCGCTGGTAATTCTACTATTATTAGTAAACAATAATTGAATAATTCCTTCATAGAGATCGAGGACATAATTCACATGGATATAGTAAGTCTCGCTTGGGCTGCTTTAATGGTAGTCTTTACATTTTCCCTTTCACTCGTAGTATGGGGAAGAAGTGGACTCTAGAAGTACTACTAATTGAGTTTAGGAATCAAACTGTATCAATTTTTTTATAGATCGTTCTGCAAAGACTTTTTTTTTTTAATTCACTATTTCAATTTAAAAATTGAATTTCAAAAAATTTTCATTTCGAAGTTATATGTATTGGATTCTAGTGGAGTAATGTATTCTATAAATAACATATGAACTCT